GGGTACGGGGTTAATAAGTATGAATCATAGTTTAAATATTTCTTAATCTTAATCTAGTTCATATATTTCGTGTTCCAGATACTTGAATAAATATCTGACGGCATAGAACCATCTCTATCAAGGTGACAGGCCTATTTTCTGTACTATCCATAAAATCCATTATAACAAGTCACACACTCATATTCCGGAAATACAGAAAGAACAAAATTCCACGATCGAACTACCAAAAAAATAGAATAGAATAGGCTAGAAATCCAAGTTCTAAACTGATTGATTTTTGATTCAAAAACGAATACTTTTCTTCTAAATTTAATTCATTGAAATTTCATCCAATAAAACGGACGAATTATAAATCTCCAAAATAATTGATAGAAATACCGCAAATAGAGCCATTGCGACACCCATCAATGGAGTTGTTCCCCACCCTGGAGCTACTTTACCATATTCTGAATTCAAGGGTTTTAATAAACTCCCTATACCAGTTCGTTTTGGGCGGGCCTTGTTCTCAACAGTTTGTGTAGCCATAAATCCTATTGTATTCATTGAGATCTGTTGACTTTGTATACCATTCTGTTGTAAATAAACGATCTTATGATAGATCTGTTGAGGTCTTGAATATATATTATATATAATATGGAAACAGCAACCTTAGTCGCCATCTTTCTATCCGGTTTACTTGTAAGTTTTACCGGGTACGCCTTATATACCGCTTTCGGGCAACCTTCTCAACAACTAAGAGATCCATTCGAGGAACACGGGGACTAATTGAAGTAATGAGCCTCCCAATATGCAATATGGGGAGGCTCATTACTTCAATTGAGATAATGAAAAATCCCTTTCTATTTTATTTTTTAGTTGAAATTTTAGGTGGTTCTCGAAAAAAGATAGCGAAAAAAATTATCCCTAGGGTCGATACTAAAAGGAATGTATAAACCAATGCTTCCATAAATTCGATCGTGGTTTACAATTATAACTTCCCTACCTGTTTGTTTTTTCTTTTTTTATTCTTTTCTTTTTAGAATCACAAAACTTGAAAGAGCGAGAGTCAAAGAAGTGGTAATTCCAACTCACTCGGGTACTCTACGTAAACCCCCTCAAAATAGAGGAAAAATACCAAAGTAGTCTTGTATCAGACCGTCTGTCGTTTTGTAGTTGGATCTCCAAGCTTTTGGAATGCGCCAAACTCTACTTGAGTATCCAAATCTGGGTCAATACCAGCAAAAACATCTCTGAACAAGGTTCTAGCACCATGCCAAATGTGTCCGAAGAAGAAGAGCAAAGCAAATGAAGCATGCCCAAAAGTAAACCAACCCCTTGGACTGCTACGAAAAACACCATCGGATTTCAAAGTTGCACGGTCTAATTCAAAAATTTCACCCAACTGGGCGCGTCTAGCATATTTTTTAACAGTAGCAGGATCACTATAACTGACTCCATTTAGTTCGCCACCGTAGAACTCCACGGTTACACCTACTTGTTCAAGACTATACTTCGATTCTGCTCTTCTAAAAGGAACGTCGGCTCTGACAATTCCGTCACCATCTACCAAAACGACCGGAAAGGTTTCAAAAAAAGTAGGCATACGACGTACAAAAAGCTCATGGCCTTCTTTATCTCTAAAGATAGGGTGTCCTAACCAACCAACCGCTATCCCATCTCCATTATCCATTGAGCCTGCCCTGAACAATCCCCCCTTTGCCGGATTATTGCCGATATAATCATAAAAAGCTAATTTTTCGGGAATTTTAGACCAGGCTTCTGAGAAACTTAGATTTTCTGATAGACCGGCACTAACCCGTCGGTATATCTCTTGCTGAAAGTAACCCTGGTCCCATTGATAACGAGTGGGACCAAACAATTCGATGGGAGTAGTTGCCGACCCATACCACATAGTTCCAGCAACAACAAAAGCTGCAAAAAATACAGCCGCGATACTGCTGGAGAGTACGGTTTCAATATTTCCCATACGCAATCCTTTGTATAGACGTTGTGGAGGTCGTACGCTAAGATGGAATAGGCCCGCTAATATACCCAATGTACCGGCTGCAATATGATGAGAAGCTATTCCTCCCGGAACAAAAGGATCAAAACCTTCCACACCCCACGCGGGATTTACAGGTTGTACTGTTCCGGTTAGTCCATAAGGATCGGACACCCATATTCCAGGACCGTATAAGCCTGTGACATGAAATGCACCAAAACCAAAACAAGCCACCCCAGAGAGAAATAAATGAATTCCAAAGATCTTAGGCAAATCCAAAGAGGGTTTTCCTGTACGTTCATCAGAAAAAATTGCTAGATCCCAATAGACCCAATGCCAGATAGCTGCCAAAAAGCAGAAGCCAGAAAACATAATATGTGCCCCGGCTACACCTTCGTAGCTCCAAATACCCGGATTCGTTGCAGTCCCCCCTGTAATACTCCAACCTCCCCAGGAATTGGTTATTCCTAAACGAGTCATGAAGGGTATAACGAACATTCCCTGTCTCCACATTGGATCAAGAACAGGATCAGAAGGGTCAAAAACGGCTAATTCATACAGAGCCATTGAGCCCGCCCAACCAGCAACCAGAGCTGTATGCATTATATGAACGGCAAGCAACCGGCCGGGATCATTCAATACAACGGTATGAACACGATACCAAGGCAAACCCATGGAAAATACCCCTTTCTCAAAGAAAAATAGACACTAACTAACTTTATTGCATTGGAAAAGACTATACTAAGACTATCCTATAGACTTCCCTGTTAAGTGCATTATTTCCTAACAAGAGTTAGGTTAATATTTATTCTATTCTGTTCGTAAGAAAAAAGAGAAGCAGATTTATTCTATACTCGATAACCCCCAATATGCAATGGGGGTTGATACCATTTTCTATGGGTAAATGCGTCTATCCGTATTTATCATTAGAAGGACTATTTGTCCTTCTTTGCTACTGTATAGACTGTATAAAAGAAATACGATAAAGCCAATACCCTAACGACAATAAAAGCATATTGTTACGTTTCCACATCAAAGTGAAATATAGAATTTACTTTTTTCTTTCAATTATGCCTGTTGGAATTCCACAACTGCCTTTCCTAGTTCCTGACGACAACGGCGACGACGACGACGACGATGGATTTTGGGTTGACATGTAGTGCGACTTGTCAGATATATTGGGTCCTATGGGATTTCCCCGTTCTCTCTCCTAGTCGAGATATCCTTTCTTTCGCCCAAGCAAAATAAATGGAATCATCCAAAAAGTGGAGCGTGAAATCCATTGTTGGAGGGATTCAAAATACTATTTTCATTTTAGAATAATTTATGGTTAACTTTGGTTGGACTCAAAAAATGAAGTATCCAGGCTCCGCTTAGAAGAAACCCAATTCGAAATAGATCTATGATTACGACGTGTATCATAAATGATTCTCGGTTGTTATTTGTAAAGTCATAACAAAAAGAAATGGTGACGAGAAGATTTGTCCTATATGCACAAAAAGGGGGCGTATCTTTACCCGGAGTAGAGCATAAACCTAAAAACAAAAAAGAGACCCGTTCAGGAACAAGAAAATCCCATCGTGATTTGAATTGAATCTCGATGAAACAATATATCAATGAGAAGTTAATTCAATAAGTTTTTTGACTTTTTTATTAAATTACGGAAGAAATAAGTCCAATTTTCTTTTATTGAAAAATCTAAAAAAAGCCCTTTCGTTGCAAATTGGAAAAACCTGCTTTTTCTAGCAAAAATAGAAAAAAGCATATAGGAAAAAAAGAAAGAGCACTGGAATCTATACATTGATTCTTTTCTTGAACCGTATGCACCAAAAGGTGCATGTACGGTTCGTAAGGGATACAATTTGACCCTAATCAACCGACTTTATCGCGCACGATTTCTTTTTTTAAGCCAAGAGGTTCAGACCGAGATCTCGAATCAACTTTGTGCACTTATAGTACATCTCGGTCTCGAGGATAAGACAGAACCTATTTATTTGTATGTACACTCTCCTGGCGGGTTGGTAATTCCTGGACTAGCTCTTTATAATATTATGCAATCATCGAAACCAGGGGTGCATACAATAGGCATCGCAAGAGCCTATTCAACGGGATCTTTGATATTGGCTGGAGGAAAAATGCTCAAACGTCTAGCACTCCCTCACTGTACGGTAATGATCCATCAACCTGCTAGTTCTTATTTTGAGGATCCCTTGGCAGAGAGTGGGCTTGACGCGGAGGATATGGTGGAGCTACGCAACCTCGTCATACAGGCTTATATAGCAAAGACGGGCAAACCTTATTGGGTTATAGCTGACGACCTGGAGAGAGACCAACTTATGGCACCAGAAGAAGCCAGAGCTTACGGAATTGTTGATGTTGTAGGATATGATAAGCCTTGAAAAATGGATTTTGCGGAAATATGCGTTGGAGATTCTACCTCCGAAATTCTAGTAAATTAATTAGAAAATTAACTAGAAAAAATTAGAAAAATTCCGAATGATCCGGTTAGGATCAATCTAAACCAGCCCATTAGATATATTATATAATTCAACATGCCAACTATTAAACAACTTATTAGAAATACAAGACAGCCAATTCGAAATGTCACGAAATCCCCCGCTCTTCGGGGATGTCCTCAGCGTCGAGGAACATGTACTAGGGTGTATGTGCGACTCGTTTAGATCATGAGCTAAAGCAAGAAAATCGCTTTTCAGTATGAATGATCGGTACCGTAAATAGGATCGAATGGAAGACAGAACTCCATTCACTATTAAAATTAAAATGCAAAATAAGCAAATGGATCCCTTTATTGTGTATGAAGTTTATGGTTTTCATTGGTGCAAATCCAATCACCTGAATTAAAGGTGAGAGGAAATTCTCCATTGGTAGCAAATGGTTATCCATTAAGCAGAGAAAATCTTATGAAAAGAATATAATAATAAATAAAAAAAGCATAAAGTCCCCACTCAGTCAAGAACGGACTACGAGGGTCAGCTACCAAGCTAACTTTCCTAATGAAATACCGTTACTGTATAGGTGGGTCTGATTGTGAAAGACCTATTACTGGATAATTCGTGGGTAGAGCCAAAGAGTGTGGTGTGAACTATACAAGTTACCTATAGATTCAATGAAGTAAAGGCTCCGGTGTATAGAGAAGACCTCACCGTTTAAGAAATAATCATAGAAACGACGGAACCCACCTTTTTTCCATTTCATTTTTTTCTTTTTTTTTTTTGACACCTAGCAAAAGATCATTTCTTACTTCTTTCCTATTTCGCAGTAAAATACCTAAAAACAAAAAAGAAAAAGGTGGTCGGGAAGGTTAGAGTAGCTAAAGCCATTGGAATTTATATTTTATACATTGGAAAAATCCGTTTGGTTATTAGTTATTAATAGACCAAAAGAATAACTGAAAGAAAAGAAATCAAGTAGTTATTTGTCAAAGTTTTTTTATTCAATGACCAGAATTAAACGCGGATATATAGCTCAGAGACGTAGAAAAAAAACTCGTTTATTTACATCAAGCTTTCGAGGGGCTCATTCAAAACTTACTCGAACTATTACTCAACAGAAAATAAGAGCTTGGGTTTCGGCTCATCGAGATAGGGATAACCAAAAGAGAAATTTTCGCTGTTTGTGGATCACTCGGATAAACGCAATAATTCGAGAAACGGGAGCATGCTATAGTAAATTTATACACGATCTATACAAGCGACAGTTGCTTCTTAATCGTAAAATACTGGCCCAAATAGCTGTATCAAATAGGAATTGTGTTTATATGATTTCGAACGAAATCAGAAAAGAAGTAGATCTGAAAGAATACGCCGGAATAATCTAAATGGAGTTCCCCGGAGAATGAACTCCGGGAAGGTGGAATCGAAGTGACTCAGAGAAAATATGCTTATGCTAAAGTAGTAAAAATGAATGAACACATAAAAAAAAAAATATTTTTTTTTGTTCGATTCATTTTTTTCTTACAACACGAGACTAAAATCTGGATTCTCGGATTTGTCGAACAAAACCCCCAACCCTCGTTTAAGTTCGGATTCGAATTCTGATTCAAATGAACAAAGAATAAGCCTATATTATTATTTATTTCGGGTTCTAAGACCACCGGTCGTTCTAGAGGTCGACCTGGTTCTTTCAAATTTTTTCTCATTATTGAGAAAAGGTAAGAAAGATAAAATACGAGCTTGTTTTATAGCAATGGTAATTAATCGTTGTTGTTTCAAGGTCAATCTATTCACTCGTCTAGATAATATTTTTCCCTGTTCGCTAACAAATCGATTAATTAAACTCATGTTTCTATAATCAATTCGATCCCCCGGCTGAATCGGGGGCAAACGCCTACGAAAAGATCGCTTGGATTTCAGAAAAGGTCGCTTGGATTTCAGAAAAGGTCGCTTGGATTTATCCATGATTTTTTTAGTTTATTGATTTATTATCCTGAAAATCCTATTTATTAATTGTCATTTTAACCCCCCCAAGTAGGATTCTTTATTTGATTCAAATATGTTCTATATAATGTCATTTTTCCGCTTGAAAAGAAAGGATAAGACATATTAGACCGATCTATTTCTTTATTTCCCCATGAATCGTATATTTGTAACAATAGGGACAGAATTTTCTTAATTCTAATGGATTTGGCGTATTGTGCCCGTTCTTTTCAGTAATATATCTGGAAATGCCCGTTGATCCCTCCTTTTCACTGTTTCGGATACAATCCTTACATTCCAAAATCACTGTTACTCGCGCGTTTTTTCTCTTGGCCATTTTCCTCCTTTGCATTTTCATTTTTTATTTACTCAACTCTTCTATTTCTATTTGATTTTGATTCGAAAAGAATAAAAAGGAAAAAATAACAAATCGAAGTTTCTAACTTGAAATCCAATCCTAAAAAGGAATAATAAAGCAAAGCCATAGGATAAGTAAGACAATGAATTCGAAATTCTATTTCACCCTCAAGTAAGCTATTTCAGTTAAAGATCTTGTATCCTTGACCCGCATTTTATACTATTTATACTATACTCTACTCCCATGCCTCCATTTATTCATTTCATTGGAATGTAATCTGAGTCTCGACGACGTTGAATCCACTTTTCTTTTTTCTCTTTCGTCCCTTATTTTTTAACTAAAAAAGAAAATAAGAATAAAAGGAAAAAAGAGAAAAAGAGGGTCGGGGTTGGTTACCGATATCGGATTCTATATAGAATCTTCGTCATTCCTTCTGCTGTAAATAACTAGAAAGAAAAAAAGGGAAATGTCAGCGCATCCGGGAAAAAACGATTAATCTCTATTAATAGACCTGCTAAAATCCCAAACCATAGGGTACTTAGTACTGGAGCCACGGAGAGATATGTTTTTAGATCTCGCATTGAAAAACCTCCTTTTTTATTGAAATACATAAAGATAATGCATATATGTTCAGATGCATGTGTAGGTAAGGTCTACTTAGAGTTGTACACGGAATCCCTAATTCATTCAAATTGAAGTGAAATTTAATGGAAATGTACAACACT